GTGAAATCGTCTTTCCCATTCTTTCCCCGGACCCTGTTACTAAGAAAGACGTTCACTTCTTAAAGTATCCCGTATATGTAGGTGGGAACCGGGGAAGAGGTCAGATTTATCCCGACGGGAGCAAGAGTAACAATACAGTCTATAATTCTACAGCAGCAGGTATAGTAAACAGAATAGTACGTAAAGAAAAAGGAGGGTATGAAATAACCATATCTGATGCGTCGGATGGACATCAAGTGGTTGATATTATACCTCCAGGACCAGAACTTCTTGTTTCAGAGGGTGAATCTATCAAGCTTGATCAACCATTAACGAGTAATCCCAATGTGGGTGGATTTGGTCAGGGAGATGCAGAAATAGTACTTCAAGACCCGTTACGCGTCCAAGTTTTGTTGTTCTTCTTAGCATCTGTTATTCTGGCACAAATCTTTTTGGTTCTAAAAAAGAAACAGTTTGAGAAGGTTCAATTGTCCGAAATGAATTTCTAGATCCGCGGATTCATCAAGTTGGTAAAAAGAAAGAGCCGAATTATTGTGATCGATGCAATTATGTTATGTATGATCTAAAAAAATCGTGAAAAATGTTTTGCTTACTTTGTTTATGTTTATACCATTTTGTTTATGCGGTTTTCTTTTCTGCGAGATGTAAGAGATTGCTTGTATCCTATTCCTAGTAATAGTATTATATTGATAATAAATAATATGTATATTGCGAAGAAAACCGCCCCCCCCTTGTTTCTTTTTTTTTTTTGACAATTTCACAATTATCTGTTATATTATAACGAACAAATCGAAACTATTGTATTACTTATTTTTTTTTTTCTTTTTCTTTTATATTTTAACAATTATTCTCTATTTAGAGAGGAGGCATGTATATGAAAACTACTATATACTTTATAACCCTAGTTATCATAGGGCTTCTCATTCATCCGCCAGAACTATAGATAACAAGTATGAGCTTTAGAATCATAATAGGAATGAGAATTCGAACCCCATCCATTGGATTAATAATTTGGAACCTTAATGAGATCCATATTCAGATTCATAAATCCAAAGAATCGTGATTTGATCTCCTCATCTCGGTAAAATCGAAAATAGAACTTTTTCTTATTCATAATCATCCGGTTAGGATCGATCTAAACCGGCCCATTCTGTATAGGATTCAACATGCCAACTATTAAACAACTTATTAGAAACACAAGACAGCCAATAAGAAATGTCACGAAAACCCCGGCTCTTCGAGGATGTCCTCAGCGTCGAGGAACGTGTACTAGGGTGTATGTGCGACTCGTTCAGATCATGAGCTAGAACAAATGAGGTTATTTTTCCAGTATCAATGCAATGACTAGTACCAATGAATTGGGTAGAATGTAAGAACTTCAGTCACTGTCGAAAGATAAAGAAAGATCTATCAACCTCTATTGTGTATGGAATTTATGGTTTCCATTGGTGCAAATCCAATCACCTCAATTTGAGATGAAAAGCAATTCTCCATTGGTAGCGAATGGTTATCCATTAAGCGGGGAAATGGTATTTCAAAAGCAAAAAGATTATGTTCCTACTCTTGCAAGAACGGACTAAAAGGGTCAGCTACCTAGCCAACCCTCCTAATTAAATGCCGTCACTGTATGGATAGATCTCATTGTGAAAAGACCTATTACTGGATAATTCATGGGTAGAGCCAAAGAGTGTGAACTGTACAGGTTACAAATAACATTGATTAAATGAAGGAGGAGGCTCCGGTGTATAGAGAGGACCTCACCGTTTAAGAAGTAACCATAGAAACGACGGAAGCCACTATTTTTTTATTCATTTACAATTAATACCTATTTCTTATTTTTTACCTATTTTCTACCAAATATCGGTACAATTTCAATTTCTTATTTTGAGGTAAAATAAATGCCTGGAAGAAATCAAAAATCGTGGTTGGGAAGGTCATAGTAGCAAAAGCCATTGGAATTTATATTTTATACATCGGAAAAATCAGTTTTGTTTTTAATAAAATAGGAGAGGGAAAAAGAATGACCGAAAGAAACGAAATCAATTAGTTATTCATCAAAGTTTCATTGAATTCAATGACCAGAGTTATACGAGGATATATAGCCCGGAGACGCCGAAAAAAAACTCGTTCATTTGCATCAACCTTTCGCAGGGCTCATTTAAGACTTACTCGAACCACTACTCAACAGAAAACGAGAGCTTTGATTTCCACTCATCGAGATAGGGGCAGGAGAAAGAGAGATTTTCGTCGTTTGTGGATCACTCGGATAAATGCAGTAACTCGCGAGAATGGCGCATCCTATAGTTATAGGCGATTAATACACGATCTGTATGAGAGGCAGTTGCTTCTTAATCGTAAAATACTTGCACAAATGGCTATATCAAATACGAATTGTCTTTACACGATTTCCAATGAGATCGTCAAATCAAATAAGTAGATTGGAAGGAATTCACTGGAATGATTTAAACGAAGTTCCCCGGAGAATGACCCCGGGAAGGTAGAGGTAGAGTAGAAATGAATATGATAAAATAAAAGAAATGAAATTAAGTAGTAGGAATGAACGAACACGTTTCAAAAAAAAAAAAAAAAAAAATTCTTCTTCTACCATTCTTTTTTTATTCTATTACGCTGCGCCGCAACAATGAAATCTCTTCGCTTTTTCAAATAAAATATAAATCAATTTGATTTTGAATTCCAATTAAAGTTGTTTTGATTCCATTGAGAAGTAGGCCTATTTTTCTTCGTTTCTAGGAGCATTTATCTTTTCCTTTCTAGGAAAAGATTTCTTTCCTTTTCTAGGAGCATTTTTCTTTTCCTGAGAAAATTTCTTTCTGTTTCTCGACTTGATTTTCTCAAGAAGTCTCTCATTATTAAGAAAAGGTAAAGAAGATAAAATACGAGCTTGTTTTATAGCAATAGTTATTAATCGTTGTTGTTTCAAGGTCAATTTAGTCACCCGTCTAGATAATATTTTTCCCTGTCGACTAATAAATTCACCAATTAAACTCATGTTTCTATAATTAATCTCATCCCCCGGTTTAATTAGGGACGAACGCCTACGAAAACCTCGCTTGTACTTCTGAATGATTTCCTTGGAGGTCTGACAGAATCGCTTGGGTTTACGAAAACCTCGCTTGGAGTTCTGAAAGAATCGCTTGGATTTACTAACGAATCGCTTGGATTTATCCATGGTTTTTTCCTTATCTCTAAAATCCTATTTATTCGCGCATTTCGGATCCGACCAAAATAGGACTTGATTTGTTTATCTATAGAATAGAATTTCTTCCCGTTCCTTGTAATGGAACGAAGGGTGGTACACGCGTTCCCTTCGATCTAGTTCTTTATCTCCCTATGAATCGTATGCTTGTAACAATAAGGACAGAATTTTCTCAATTCCAATCGACTCGGTGTATTGTGTCGATTCTTTTGAGTAATATATCTGAAAGTCCCCCGCGATTCTTTATTGAAATCATTTCGGACACAATTGGTACATTGCAAAAAAACTATCCCTCTAACATCTTTACCCTTGGCCATGAACCTCCTTTGGACTTACTCAACTCTTCTATTTTCGATCCGAACCGAAGAAAAAGAAAGGAACGAGAAAAAAATCGAAGATAAGTTGCTAACCCGAAATCCACTTATGAAAGATTTCGTTGCAATCAAGTCAATAAAGTAATAAAATAATAAGTAATACAATGATTTCTAACTATTAATTATTTTATTCCTAATCCCAGTATTTCATTTACTACCTTGTAGGATCTCAAACAGCCTACCCTCGACCCGCACTTCTATTTATTTCTATTTCTGTTCTACCTCTATGAATTCTATGTTGAACACGAGTTTCGCTGAAGTTCAATCCACTTTTTTTCTTCTTTCTCTTTCCCTCCCTCCTATCCTAAACAACTGAAAAAAAAAAAGAAAAAAAAAAAGAGGGGGATTGGTCACAGAGAATTGATTCTATCTCTAATCTTATCTTCTTCATTCGCCCATTCCCATGTCAGTAACTAAAATGAAAAAAAGGGGAATACCAACGCATCTGGGAATAAACGATTTATCTCTATCAATAGACCCGCTAAAGAACCAAACCATAGAGTGGTTAGCACAGGTGCCACAGAGAGATATGTTTTTATATCTCGCATTGAAAATCCTCCTTTTTTTTTGGAATACATATAGGATCAGACGCATATCATATATAGTTAAAGATCACTTGTATTTGCACGGGAATCCCTAACTAAAATGTATATGTACAATGATCTGGTAGATTAGATCCACCTGTCCCTAAAACAGAAAAAGATGACACCTTCTTCCTGAATATTACCGAGAAATATTCATTCTTTTATACGTTTGGTTTCGTCATATGTATATAATTCTTTTATTATATTCATTATTTATATGAGACCAAAAAAAGAAGAAATGGCAAGAGAAATTCTATATAGATAGAGGAAATAAGAAGGTGGAAAACAATACATGGATTCTATACAATGATACTGTACAACAATTGAAAGGGATGTAGCGCAGCCTGGTAGCGCATTTGTTTTGGGTACAAAATGTCACGGGTTCAAATCCTGTCATCCCTACCTATCTATTACTTCTCTTATTCTTATGGATAGTAACGAGGGGTCAATTGAGATCAATGAAAATTAGACATAATCTATATATCATACTATATATGATAGTATATGCAATACATGCAAGATGCATTGGGGGTAAAAGTAAAAAAAGAATCCTTTTCTCAACAGCCGTATCTCCTGTCATAAGAAAGCGCTCTTAGTTCAGTTCGGTAGAACGTGGGTCTCCAAAACCCGATGTCGTAGGTTCAAATCCTACAGAGCGTGATTACGTTCTTATAATGTCGAATCGCAATAACAATAAAAAAACTGCACTAACTTAAACTGCAACCTGAATTTGACCTCCTGCGGATTAAGGAGGAGGTCAATAAAAAAAAGATGTTACTCCATCAAAGGTCCAACTGATCGCCGCGTCTGTATTGTAAATATGCA